GGACTTGATTTATCGCTCTTTGTTGTTCAAAATGAAGGGTTTCATTTTTGTAATTTTCTAATCGTTCCAAACTATCACAAGTAGCTTTAATCAAATTTTCTTTTTCTCGTTCTATCTCAGAGTATCCGTTCATTCGATACTCATCTGCTTCGAGTTCCACTTTCTGTAAGCGAACCCGGGCTTTTTCGAGCTGCTCAATGGCCCCTCTACGTAATTCTTCCGAATTTCGAATAGTACTCAAGATCCTCTGTTTTCGATTATCTAATAAATCATTTAATGAAAGTAGATTATCTTACCATTAATTTCACAACTTTCATGATCTCTTCCCGAACCAAACATGAATCTTTCGATTCATTTGGCTCTCACGCTCAATTATTTATTTGATTTTTTTGTTATGGGTATTCCCATATCTTTTTTTTTAATGTAATGAGCCTGCCCTCTCTTTTCTTTTCTGTTTGTATTCAAAGATATCTAAACTGATACAAGACCAGAATAAATATTAGGAGGACTCTTCCGACCAGATAAAAATCGATAATTGTCAGCAAAGTTGTTTCTTTATTTGTATTTGTTCTTAATTTAATTAAATTTTCTTTTTATTTAATTAAATAAAAGGAACAAATTTCTAATTTGGAATTAGATTTTTTCTTTTTTTCTTCAAATCCAAAAATTCCTCTTTTTTTATTTTATACATAGGTCGTCGATTCGGCATTGGATAAAAAAGGCAGAGTGCCCTTTTCTTTCTAGTAAATGGTTCAAATCCTTTTATCGATATGAGTGTTCTATATCAGATAAATTACCAACTATTCATTTGGAAAACATTTCAGTACTAATGTAGTCGTAGAAAGAGTACCATGTTTTGCCTGGACTTCAAACAGTTTAGCTTTAACCATGTTAATGGTCTCACATTATTGGTTGATAGAGAATCAAAGTTGATTTACCAATAAGTCACGAAATGCTATGGTTCTTACATATGATTTTTTAATTTATTCAGAAGTAATTCGTCGAGATCGTGCACCTTTTTTCCTATTTATCCTAAATATACTATAACTATAAATAAAGTAAAGTGCAGCCGGATGGATCCAACCTATTCTTGAAATACACAACCCGCACACACTCCCTTTCCAAAAAAAATCAATACACCAATCACTACACTTAGATTTATTGGATTTGTTGCTAAAATATCGGTATTAAACCCGAAACTCCCGGCGGATGGCCAGTGGCGTGAGAAAACGAAAGAATCGGTTACATTTTTCATATGCTCTCCTCTTATAGATAGGACTGACAAAGAACAAAGTTCTTTTTCTATCACTTCGCTCGCCCCGTTCTTTTTTGATCAATTTATTTATTTTTAATCGAATTTCCCCCTTTTAAATGGGAATAGATTAAATCTAGTAATTTCATTTAGGTTAGGTCTTAGGTCTCATTTCAATTGCGAAATATATCGTTTGTGGAAACGTTTCCTAAAAGGAAAAAAGTTTCCATTGTACTAAGCTAAGGACGGGAAGGAAGAAAGCGAGTGATCTGGTAATTCCTCATCCTCAAAGCAGTCCTTCCTGGAGTCTCAACAAATAAGTAATTATAGGAGTAAAGTGTTGATATAATTCGAAGAAGGAAACGGCAATTTAATTTCAAGTTAATAAAATAAGAAAAAAGTAAAAAAAGTATGTAATCTAAGGTACTTTTTTACATTTCTAGGATTAAACAAAAGGATTCGCAAATAAAAGCGCTAATGCCACAACCAGTCCGTAAATTGTTAAAGCTTCCATAAAAGCTAGACTAAGCAATAAAGTACCTCGTATTTTACCCTCTGCTTCTGGTTGTCTCGCAATACCCTCTACAGCTTGGCCTGCAGCAGTACCTTGACCAACTCCAGGTCCAATAGAAGCAAGTCCTACAGCCAATCCAGCAGCAATAACGGAAGCGGCAGAAATCAGTGGATTCATGGTAAGTTCCTCGCACCAAAAAAAAGAAAAAGAAATGGTTAATGATACAATCAACCAATGAATTATTACTTAATTTTATTATTAAGTTTGATCATTAAGATCTATTGGGTCGAGGTAACTAAAAACTAATGATAATATTACTGACTCGTCAGAACTACTTCGATATCTCGTTTTTAGTTTCTACCCATGATGAAGTTTTTGTAAATCCATATACATACGGTTCTAGTTTCTACCCATGATGAAGTTTTTGTAAATCCATATACATACGGTTCTAGTTATTGCATTTCTTTCTTTCCAACCATTCTTTCATTCAATCCTTCGTTCCTTACTCTTCTATATCCTTGAGTTCATCTGTTTTTTCATCCAATCCACAATCACAAATGAAACAGAAGAAAGGACTTGACTTATCTTGTAATCCATCTAATCTAAATGCAGTAAACTGCAATCAAATCAATATATGCAATCATCAATATATGCAATGGATATCAATATGATCGATATCAACGATATCCATATATCAATATAACGATATCAATATGTATATCAATACATATATATATATATTATGTATAGCATATAGTTAGATATATATATATAGTTAGTATATAGGTAGGGTATAAGGTAGGGTATAAGGACTTATATTTATATATAGATAGAAATATATAACTAGTGAATATCTAATATTGCATATACATATTACATATACATTTCTTTCTTCCATAACGTAAACTGGCCTCATTTTATATTGAATCGGATTATAGAATCATTCCTCGAAACCCACACAAAAAGTGGCTGGACTTATAGACATTACATACATCTAGTGTGACCTCCCCAACCCATCTTTTTTTTTTACAATTCCGTAATATCGTTCATCTTCTCTCCTACGACTCTAGGTCATATATTCATACGTATTTATATCTATTATGTTCTCCAACCAAGCAGATTATCTTGAATCATGCATGAATTGGGATAAGCTAAAAAAAAGACTATTTAGAAAACTAGTCAATGATGACCCTCCATGGATTCGCCTATATAAGCCGCGGCTAACGTTGCAAAAATAAGAGCTTGAATACCACTTGTAAATAATCCAAGAAACATGACAGGTATAGGAACTACTGAAGGGACTAAAGAAACAAGAACAACAACTACTAATTCATCAGCCAATATATTCCCGAATAGTCGAAAACTAAGAGATAAAGGTTTTGTGAAATCTTCTAGGATGTTAATTGGTAAAAGTATTGGAGTTGGTTTGATGTATTTCTCGAAATAACCCAATCCTTTTTTGGTAAGACCCGCATAAAAATATGCCACTGACGTGGGTAAAGCTAAAGCAACAGTAGTATTTATATCATTCGTGGGCGCAGCTAACTCCCCATGAGGTAACTGTATGATTTTCCAAGGTAAAAGAGCACCTGACCAATTAGAAACAAAAATAAATAGGAACATAGTTCCAATAAAGGGAACCCAAGGTCCATATTCTTCTCCAATCTGGGTTTTGCTCAAGTCTCGAATAAATTCAAGGACATATTCAAAGAAATTCTGACCGTCGGTCGGAATGGTTTGTGGATTCCGAACAGCTATGATGACTGAACCTAACAAGATAGCAATTACGACCCAAGAAGTGATAAGTACTTGGGCATGGATTTGTAAACCTCCTATTTGCCAATAGAAATGTTGGCCTACTTCTACACCCGATATATCATATAACCCCTTGAGTGTTTTAATGTAACATGGTATAACATTCATATTGTCCTCTGATAGAAATTGAACTTCAAAAAAGGAATTAGTTTGATTCAACCATTTCTTTCTCAACTCACCAACTTGAATCATTAATCATATATTTAGGATACCAAGAAATCACATAACATCATAATATATATCAATATCCCCAGTTCTTTTTTTTTATCCATTTTGAAAAATGCAAAATAGATAAAAAAGTAACCGATCCAATAAATCTATGGAGTTGCCCAATAATTAACATTAACTAATCTTATTATTCTTAATCTTAATCATAATCAACGATTTCTTATATAGCTAGAACGACCCTCACAAATTGCGGATACTAATTTGTTAAGAATCAATCGAATCGAAGCTATAGCGTCATCGTTGGCCGGAATCGAAATATCTGCAAGATCTGGGTCACAATTTGTATCGATTAAACAAATCGTCGGAATCCCCAAAACGGCACATTCTCGAAGAGCCGTATATTCTTCTTGCTGATCAACGATGATCACAATATCAGGCAATCCCGTCATATATTTGATCCCACCGAGATATGTTTGCAAGGTAGATAATTTTCTCTTCAACATTGCTGCATCTCTTTTGGGGAGACGGTTGAGTTTCCCCATCTTTTCTTCTGCTCTTAAGTCCCTGAACTTATAAAGTCTCGTTTCCGTAGTGGACCAATTCGTTAACGTACCACCGAGCCATTTTTGATTAATAAAATGAGACCGAGCCCTTATTGCAGCTGATGCTACTGAATCCGATGCTTTATTTTTGGTACCGACGATTAAGAAGCTTTTTCCCCTACTTGATGCATCAAAAACTAAATCACAGGCTTCTGATAAAAAACGAGCAGTTCTAGCGAGATTTGTAATATGAATACCTTTACGCTTTGCAGAGATGTAAGGGGCCATTCTAGGATTCCATTTCTTAGTACCATGACCAAAATGAACTCCTGCTTCCATCATCTCTTCCAAATTGATGTTCCAATATCTTCTTGTCATTTTTTCCCACACTTCCTTTTTGTTTTTTCTTTTTCTTATTATTAACAAAGAGACGAGATACCTTGAAATAAATAATTGTTCCGATGGAACCTTCTACCGGGGATTGACCATCGATACACGGCACATAAATCTTTATAATTACTTATTTTATTTATTACCAAATCAATAATCAGACCAGTATAGTTAAAAGATAGTTAAAGTTAAAATGAATCCGCTCTTAGGAATCATTAAATCGCATAAATGATTGTTCTGATGTCTTATGTAAATTTGTCTCATGGAAATTGTTTGTCGCGCAAGAACAAAATAATTCTCTATGGTGTAACAAAATATCTTTCATTTCCAACTCGAATAGATTTTTTCTTTTTATTTCCAAATAAATGTTTTTGTCTTGCCTTGAACGGTGCACAAATTTTTGGAATCCGGTACCAACAGGTATAATCCCCCCCAGAACAACGTTCTCTTTCAGGCCTTTCAACCAATCAATACGACCTCGTAGAGCAGCTTTTGCTAAAACTCGAGCGGTTTCTTGAAAACTTGCTTCGGATACGAAACTTTGAGTATTCAGAGACGCTCTTGTTATTCCCAATAAGATTGCCCGATAACAGATCGATTCGTCCAAAGCACGCCCTGCTCGTTCCGCTCGCAACAATCCGATTAATTCTCCAGGCGAAAAAACATTAGACATTCCATCTTCTGAAACCAACACTTTTGATGTTACTTGACGTACAATAATCTCTATATGTCTATTATGGATCTGTACCCCCTGGGATCGATAAACCTTTTGGATCTTATTAACCAAAGAGATACAACTTTGGGCTATGGTTAGCTCAGCTCCAATCAAAAACCCCCAGGGGATCCCAAGAATTCTTGGTATACGTTCGTTCCAACCTTCAACTCTCCTTTCGAGGTTCATCGATAGTGAATCAATCGAACGCACTTCTAAGATTTGTTCTACTTTTGGAAGACCTTGCGTTATGTCACCAGATCTCGATTTTTCATATATAAATGTAACTAATGTATCTCCTTCGTAAAGGATTTTCCCATAATGACCATGAACAGTTGCTCCAGGAGTAGCCAAATAAGGCTTAGCGGATCTTATAACTAAAGAGTCGACATTAACAATTAAAATTTGACCAGATTTTTTTACGTGTGGTTCGTATTTAAATAGACATACATTTTCACAAATAAATTGTCCAAGGCTAATTTTGGTCCATGTCTCTTCACAATAATCATGATGGAGAAAGCACCAATTCAAATGGAATGGGTTCAAAATGATGTTACTGCATGGATCGGGATTATAAATCCTCCTATTTTCATCTATTAAACAGTATTTAAGTACTTGAAGTACTTGGAAAATCCGTTTCAAATTGTCAAGTAGCAAATATTTCTTTAACACGATCTGATTATGAGTTATTAAATGGTAAGATGAATAAAAATTCGCTATTTTAGGTACAATAGCGCCTAAGAGACCTAAAGAATCCCTAATTGGAATTAGGGGATCCGATTCTTTTGTCAAATTGTTATATTTCGAACTATTGAATGGACCAATTCGAGAACAATTGGATGATGACAAAATTATCAAAGATTGGCATTCCTTATTTCGATTCAACAACGTACCAATAGTTCCTTGATGTTGGCTAAGTGATTGAATCTTCGCCTTGGAATAAAAGGGATTGATATTGGTGCGATCTAATCCATTATCGGGAATCAATCCGGAACTTGCCCTATCATACCTTTTTCCGGTATACGAAATAGTGGACTTGACTAACTCAATTCTTATGAAATCGCGAATTAGATCATTTGCCCTTACCTCAACAAAGGAAGCATGAACCTCTTCTATAAAACCATTTTGTTCTTGGTCCCAATTCAATACTAAGCAAGTCCGAACTAATTGAATACTTGTGTGATAAATTCCTCGAATTGACTTGCCATTTCCATAAAGGATATAATTGACAACTCTAAGTTGGACATTATCCTTTTCCTGCAAGATATCCCGAGGGAAAAGTGTTGCTAAATTTATCCCATCGGATATTTCATATGTGACTACGGGTCGAACCGAAACAAAATACTTTTTCTTGGTAGGTGTGATCCGTTGAACATAGATCCAATTTTTCCATTTTTTTGATTCTTTAGAATTTTTTTTTTCCGTTTCTGGTGGTATAAAAATGCCGCTGTGCCTGGATATCTTATCTGTCTCTCCAGGAAAATGAATATCTCCAGAAAAGATTTTAAGTTCAATATATTTTTTTTTTCTCTCCACTCGGACTAATCCGCGTACTCGGCTTCTTGTATTTATATTTAAAGCGAGTCGTGTATCTACCCCAATGATACTATTGTTCCGGACCATTATTAATGAGGATCCCGGTAAGATATGCACTTCTTCGAGAATGAAAAAAAACTGATCTACTTTCGTTTGGTATTTCGGACTAAATTCTTTTGCTCCTCGATACTCAATCAAATCTTCCTTTTTTATGATTGAATCCACCTCTATGGTCCCATATTTAGTAATTCCGGAACTGTTTCTTCTGTATCGTGGATCATCAAAATAAGCAAGAATACTATTTCTACGTAAAATACCATTTATGGGTATTTCAATCGAAATACCAAAACAGGGTATTAGTTCTTTCTCTCGTTCTTGATCATATTGTAATGGGATGATGAATCTATTTCTTCGCTTTTTCGCCAAGAAATCAGGATTCTCTTGGAGAATAGAAGGATATATGAAATTCCAATGACCATTGGATATGATTCGATCAAGTCTTGAATAGTCAAGAATTTTCCTATCTTTTTTACCAGAAGTATCCAACAATTTATGTCTTACTTGATCATTAGTCATTGAGGGGTTAGAGATATATCTTCCTTCAACAGAAAGAGAATAAACATTCATTTGATCTTGATCCTTGTGGAGCGAAAAAGACACTATACTGGATCTGCCCGGACCTCCTGCTAATATCCATAAATGGCTTGTTTTTGGTAATAGATGAACATTACCATATGTATATTCAGGTGCATGGTAGACATCGGTACTCCAGTGCATTTCTCCCTCTGATTCAGAATAAATATGTTTTCGTACCCTCTCTTTAAAATGAAAAGTGGACGTTCCAGCACGAATCTCAGCAATCACTTGTTCTGATTCTACATATTGATCATTTTGAACTAAAATCAAACTTTTTGGCGGAATAGTCACATTATGTATAATATCCCGACTCTCAATAGTTACATACAAGTCTATAGAACATAGAAAAGCGGGATGCCCATGACGGGTACGTGTGGGATGAACCAAATCCTCATTGAATTTGATTTTTCCATTAGAAGGAGCTCGTACATGTTCTGCAGTACCGCCTGTGAATACTCCGCCGGTATGAAAAGTTCTTAATGTTAGTTGAGTCCCCGGTTCCCCAATTGATTGACCCGCAATAATACCTACGGCTTCTCCCAATTCGACCAGATCGCCATGAGTGGGACTCCGACCATAACATAATTGACAGATCCAAGATGTACTCCTGCAAGTAAAGGGGGTTCGAATATATATTGGTTGTGCTCGAAAGGTTATGAATCGATTGACAAGTCCAATCCCAATATCTTGATTTCGAGTGGCAATGCATCGTAGACCGATATATATATCGTCTGCTAATACACGACCAATTAGTGTTTGGACAAAAATTTTTTCCGTCATCCCATTTTGAGGACTCACGGAAATACCTCGGATAGTACCACAATCTCTTCTACGTACAATAATGTGTTGAACTACTTCAACAAGTCTACGTGTAAGATATCCAGCATCTGATGTTCGTACAGCAGTATCTACAACTCCTTTGCGGGCTCCGTAGCAGGAAATTATATATTCTGTCAAAGAGAGTCCCTCGCGTAAATTGCTTTGAATGGGTAAATCAATCATTTGTCCTTGGGGATCTGACATTAATCCTCTCATACCTACTAATTGGTGTATCTGAGATGCATTTCCCCTTGCTCCTGAAAAAGACATTAGATAGACTGGATTAGAGGGATCAGTCATCCGAAAATTAGGATTCATTTCTTGTCTCAAATATTCACTTGTAGCATACCATATCTCAATAGATTGACGTAATTTTTCTACCGCGTGTACATTCCCATAATGATGGTGTTTCTCCAAAATAAAACTTTGTTGTTCAGCGTCTTGGACTAACCATCCCTTAGAAGGTATTGTTAAAAGATCATCAATTCCTAATGAAATAGATGTAGCAGTGGCTTGATGGAAACCCAAAGTCTTTACTTGATCCAGGATATGTGATGTATATCCCATTCCGAAATGATCTATTAATCTGCTAATAAGTCGTTTCATAGCAGTTCCATTTATCACTTTATTGTGAAAGACCAGATCGGCCCGTTCTGCCATAAGTACCTCTATATTCTGCTGAGTAGGATTCGACAATGGGCCTGAGTCAGTGATTCGAAAACTTAACTTTACTTTCTTTCCTCAATCTCAATCTTGATTCACGCAGAAATTCAGAAATTATGATACTAGTAAAATTGGAAAAACCCGAATTCCAGGCATCGCCTAATCGAATTTCTTAGTTTAGATAGTGTATGAGTAGGCCCGACAAAACCCTTGTATGGCTTCTTCTATTTCTCGATAAAAAGAAATATGACCAAGAGTGGTTCGAATGTATATACAACGGATTTCTTTTTTTACACTTCCTACTATTAGATAGTGCCCATAAATCTCATGATAAGTACCCAAAGATTCATATTGAACTTCGATGGGAACTTCTCTTGACCCAATGACACGTTGATCTAGTCTCCATCGGAGCCACAAAGGACTATCTAAACTGATTCGTTTACGCCGATAAGCTCCAAGTGCATCATAGGAACTACAAAAATACGGTTCTTTCTCTTTCGTATACTTATAATTATTATTGTCAACTGTTTGATTTTGATAGTTTCTGCAATTATATGGATTATACATATTTGCACAAATACCTCGACGATTCCCGATCGTTAATACATAGAGTCCGATAAGTATATCTTGGGTTGGTACGGAAATGGGATCTCCAATAGCTGGAGACAAGAGATTCATATGAGAAAACATAAGTAAACGGGCCTCCGCTTGAGCTTCCAAAGATAAAGGTACATGAACAGCCATTTGATCCCCATCAAAGTCTGCATTGAAGCCCTTACAAACTAATGGGTGTAAACAAATAGCACGTCCTTCCACTAAAATGGGTTGGAACGCCTGTATGCCTAATCTATGCAGGGTGGGTGCTCTATTCAACAATACAGGATGCCCCTGCATAACTTCTTGCAGTATTTCCCATACAATCGGTTCTTTTTCCCGAATTTTACTTTTAGCAA